GTTGTGTGTGTGTGTGTGTTTTTTGGATGCGTTTTTATTTTTGTTTGATTTTTGTATGGGGTGAAGAGGTAGGCATAATTCTGTTAAAGTGGGGTGGGGGGGGTGTAAAAAGTGTATGCGATGGATGGATGATGAATGTGTTTGTGTAATTGTAGGAAAATACGGCTAAAATTTTTGTTTTAATGGATGAAAAAAATTGTCATGATAAAAAAAGGAATGAAAAATACGAGTTTAGCTGAAAGTTCCAGGAACTTGTAAATAAATGAGTCATGCCCGGCAACCATTACACTATCTGGTACCTATGAGGGATAAAGCGCGGGGGCCATGAATGGGGTCAAAGTGCATCAGTGTCAAGTTTGAGACGGCCTTATCCTTCAACCATGACACTATGGGCGCTGGGCCGGTACGCAGCTCGGTAGTCATGTGATGGACATGTCAAGAGGAAGATAACTCCTGCTACGCACTGGAAGGGTTTATTGAAAGGACGCTAAAAAGAAACAAAGAACAGAAGAAGAGAAATGCCGCGATAACGAGAGAGAAGGAGGCGTGTCCATCCCCCAGCACTTGTATCTGTGAAGAGCAAGGAGGTAGGAGGGTGGTAGGTATGGACCTGAAGTTACAACCGGTGGCGCAAAAGAGCAAGTTGGGCTTCGAGGGTTAGAGGGAAAGTATGCCCCTGAAGACAATAACCGAAAGTATAACAGACGTTGAGTAGCTCGGTTCTCGTGAGGATCACGATCAATAGATAACCAGGTTCTCTGGCTTGAGGGTGCTTGAAAGCTGTTGCCTGAAGGATATGTTTTAGGAGGTGGGCGAATATCATGACTGGGAGAATACAAGGGAGTACTGGGACATTAGTCGTAGGGTGTAGAGAGGTAAGCACGAACAATCAAGGTCGATCTCATGTAACGCCTGTGTTATGCTGAGGGGAATCACTTGGGTGAGGGGTACGCGTGGTGGATGGGGGGGGAGGAATCAGAGTCCGAACATTATCTCATGGGTTAAAGTGTTTGGGATTGGGTTGGAAGAGAGGTTGGGATTTAGGTGGATCATCCTACATTGACTTAATGCCTGATGGGGTATATAAGTGTAATGCGAGGTAATACATACCCTAAAAAGCACTAGAAAATAGTGGGGGGGGTAGGGGGGGGTAGGGGTTCCTGTAGTTAAATTTTTGTAACGACAGCTTTTCAGGCTTTAGATCTCGGAGAGAGGCCGGGCGGGAACTATGATGAAACTTGTCTTGTTGTTCGGCTTGTTTTTTGCTTTGGGGGGATTGGCGGTTTCGTCTAATCCTTCTCCTTATTATGGGGTGGTTGGGTTGGTTGTGGCATCTGTTGCTGGATGTGGGTGGTTGGTGAGTTTGGGGGCGTCGTTTATGTCTTTGGTGCTGGTTATGGTTTATTTGGGGGGGATGCTGGTAGTGTTTGTTTATTCGGTATCATTGGCGGCGGACCCTTATCCCGAGGCTTGGGGGGATTGGGGGGTGGTTGGGTATGGGCTTGGGATGGGCTTAGTTGTGTTGGTGGGGATTGTTCTGAGTGGGGTGTATGAGGTTTTGGTTAGTGTGGGTACGGCTAATAATGCTGGTTTGGAGTTGGTTCGGTTGGATTTTGGCGGCGCGGCGTTGTTTTATTCGTGGGGTGTGGGCTTGTTTCTGATTGGTGGGTGGGGGCTGTTGTTGACTTTGTTTGTGGTTTTAGAACTTGTACGGGGGCTGTCTCGGGGGGCAATCCGGGCTGTTTAGGGGGTTCAGAGAGTAGTTTAATTGAAAACGCCAGCTTTGGGAGTTGGTGATGAGGGTTGAATTCCTTTCTCTTTGAAAATAGTGGGGTGGGGGGGGTGTAAAAAGTGTATGCGATGGATGGATGATGAATGTGTTTGTGTAATTGTAGGAAAATACGGCTAAAATTTTTGTTTTAATGGATGAAAAAAATTGTCATGATAAAAAAAGGAATGAAAAATACGAGTTTAGCTGAAAGTTCCAGGAACTTGTAAATAAATGAGTCATGCCCGGCAACCATTACACTATCTGGTACCTATGAGGGATAAAGCGCGGGGGCCATGAATGGGGTCAAAGTGCATCAGTGTCAAGTTTGAGACGGCCTTATCCTTCAACCATGACACTATGGGCGCTGGGCCGGTACGCAGCTCGGTAGTCATGTGATGGACATGTCAAGAGGAAGATAACTCCTGCTACGCACTGGAAGGGTTTATTGAAAGGACGCTAAAAAGAAACAAAGAACAGAAGAAGAGAAATGCCGCGATAACGAGAGAGAAGGAGGCGTGTCCATCCCCCAGCACTTGTATCTGTGAAGAGCAAGGAGGTAGGAGGGTGGTAGGTATGGACCTGAAGTTACAACCGGTGGCGCAAAAGAGCAAGTTGGGCTTCGAGGGTTAGAGGGAAAGTATGCCCCTGAAGACAATAACCGAAAGTATAACAGACGTTGAGTAGCTCGGTTCTCGTGAGGATCACGATCAATAGATAACCAGGTTCTCTGGCTTGAGGGTGCTTGAAAGCTGTTGCCTGAAGGATATGTTTTAGGAGGTGGGCGAATATCATGACTGGGAGAATACAAGGGAGTACTGGGACATTAGTCGTAGGGTGTAGAGAGGTAAGCACGAACAATCAAGGTCGATCTCATGTAACGCCTGTGTTATGCTGAGGGGAATCACTTGGGTGAGGGGTACGCGTGGTGGATGGGGGGGGAGGAATCAGAGTCCGAACATTATCTCATGGGTTAAAGTGTTTGGGATTGGGTTGGAAGAGAGGTTGGGGTTTAGGTGGATCATCCTACATTGACTTAATGCCTGATGGGGTATATAAGTATAATGCAAAGTACCACATGGCTTAGAATAATATGAAAAGAGCCTAGTGGGGGGGAGGGGGGGGTCCCTTTATACCAGGATAACTCTAAGAAGGGGTGTAATCTTCAATCTTTGGCTTACAAGACCAATGTTTTTATAAACTATTAGAGTTAGTTAGAGTTTGAGTATTTTGTTCTCTAGAATAGAGACGAGGGGGAAGAGAACTAGGATGATTGTGAAGTAGGAGATTGAGGCTAGTTGCCCAATGATGATGAATGGGTGTTCAACTGGTTGGCTGCCTACTCAGGTGAGGACTAGGAGGTTGGCTACTAGGGTTCAGAATAGGATCTGCGAGAGAGGACGGAATGTTATTGAGCGTAGTTTTGATGTATGTAGTAGGGGGATGAGAAATAGGACTAGGACTGAGGCGGCTAGGGCGAGTACACCACCTAGTTTATTTGGGATGGATCGAAGGATGGCGTAGGCGAATAAGAAGTACCACTCGGGCTTGATGTGGGGTGGTGTTGCTAGGGGGTTGGCTGGCGTGAAGTTTTCTGGGTCTCCTAGGAGATTAGGGGCGAATAGAGCTAGGGAGACTAGGGAGACGAATATAAATGCAAATCCTAGGATGTCTTTAATAGAGTAGTAGGGGTGGAATGGGATTTTGTCGCAGTCTGAGGGGATTCCTAGGGGGTTGTTTGATCCTGTTTCGTGGAGGAAGGTGAGATGGACTAGTGTAAGCCCTACGATGAGGAATGGTAGGAGGAAGTGAATAGCAAAGAAGCGGGTTAGGGTGGGGTTGTCTACTGAGAATCCGCCTCATAGTCATTCTACCAGGGTTTGTCCGATGTATGGGATTGCTGAGAATAGGTTTGTGATTACTGTAGCCCCTCAGAATGATATTTGGCCTCAGGGTAGGACGTACCCTACGAAGGCGGTGGCTATGAGGGCTAGTAGGAGTACAACTCCGACATTTCATGTTTCTTTGTTCAGGTAGGAGCCGTAGTAAATTCCTCGGCCGATGTGGAAGTAGATGCAGATGAAGAAGAATGAGGCTCCGTTTGCATGTAGGTTGCGGATTAGTCAGCCAAACTGTACGTTCCGGCAGGTGTGGGCGACGGATTCGAAGGCTAGGCTGGTGTCTGCTGTGTAGTGTATGGCTAGCAGTAGGCCTGTGACGATTTGAGTAATTAAGCAGAGACCTAGAAGTGATCCAAAGTTCCATCAGGTGGAGATGTTGGATGGTGTTGGGAGGTCAATTAGGGCGTCGTTGACGATTTTTAGTAGGGGGTGATTTTTGCGAAGATTGGGAGTCATTAGTGGGGCCTAGTACATGGATATGAGCAGGATGATGATGGATAGGGCGAAGGTTCCTAGATAGGTTTTGATTAAGCCGGAATGTATGAGGGTGGCGGTTTTGGTTATTGTTAGTTGTGAATTGGCCAGTCCTTCTGGTCCTAGGAATTTGAGTCAGGAAAGGTCTACTAGGTGGAGGGCGATGTTTTGTCCTCCGGCTAGGAAGTTTGTTGTGGTGAGGCGGTGTGTTAGGGGGTTGAAGTAGCCCAGGGAGAGGGAGAAGTTGTATGTTGGGCTTTGTTTTGTGAGAATGAGGGTCTGGGTTGTTTTTGACAATTCTAGTGCGATGGCGATTCCAAGGATTGTGACTACTAGGGCTGTGATTTTAATTGAGAGGGGTATGGTTATGGGTGGTGTCTTTGAGGGAGGGATGTATGAGGTAATGAGGAATCCTGCTGTGATGCTTCCTAGGGCGAGTCGGGTGATTGGGGTGGTTACCATAGGGTTGTTTTCATTTATTGGTACGAGGGGAGGGATTCGCACTGATCCGGCTTGTACTAATATGGTTATGCGGATTGTGTATACTGCGGTGAATGAGGTGGCTAGTAGAGTTAGAGTTAGGGCTCAGGTATTTAGGTATGAGGTGTTTAGGCTTTCGATGATCTGGTCTTTTGAGTAGAAGCCTGCGAGGAATGGGGTTCCTATCAGGGCTAGGTTGCCGATGGTGAGGCAAGAGGTGGTTGTTGGTAGTATTTTTTGGAGGCCGCCTATTTTTCGGATGTCTTGTTCTCCATTGAGACTGTGGATGATGGAGCCTGAGCACAGGAACAGCATAGCTTTGAAGAAGGCGTGGGTTGAGATGTGTAGGAAGGCTAGCTGTGGTAGGTTTAGTCCAATTGTTACTATTATTAGGCCTAGTTGGCTTGAGGTGGAGAAAGCAATGATTTTTTTGATATCATTTTGTGTTAGGGCGCATGTAGCTGCAAATAGGGTGGAGAGAGCACCGAGACATAGGCATAGGGTTAAGGCGGTTTGGTTGTTGTTAAATAGTGGGTGGGTTCGGATGAGTAGGAAGATCCCGGCTACTACTATAGTGCTAGAGTGGAGTAGTGCGGATACGGGAGTTGGGCCTTCTATGGCTGCTGGGAGTCAGGGGTGGAGTCCGAATTGGGCGGATTTGCCTGTTGCGGCTAGGATGAGGCCCAGGAGGGGGAGGGTGGAGGTTTGTTGTGGGGAGGTGAGTTGTTGGAGTTCTCAGGTATTTGTGGTGTAAGCCAATCAGGCTATACATAGGATGAGGCCGATGTCTCCGACTCGGTTGTAGAGAACGGCCTGGAGGGCGGCAGTATTAGCTTCCGCCCGGCCGTGCCATCAGCTAATTAGGAGGAAGGATATAATTCCTACTCCTTCTCAGCCGATGAAAAGTACGAATAGGTTGTTGGCGATGATTAGGATGAGTATGGTGATTAGGAATAGTAGGAGGTAGGTGAAGAATTTTGTGATGTGGGGGTCTGAGGCTATGTATCATGTTGCGAATTGTAGGATAGATCATGATACGAATAGGGCGATTGGGAAGAATGTGAGGGAGTAGAAGTCTATTTTTAGGCTGATAGGGATTTTGAAGTTTATGATGAACTTTCATTCTCATAGGGTTAGGAGGCATTCTGTTCCTGAGGAGATGTGGATTGTCATTGGGATTAGGCTGATCAGGAAGGAGGCTTTTACCGTTTTTGTGATGGTGTCTGGGGTGTTTTTGAGTTTGTCTGATAGGAGGGGGAGGATGATGGGAGAGGAAAGGGTGGCCAGGGTGAGTAGTATGGAGGTGGTTAGGATTAGGGATAGATCCATTACTTTCACTTGGATTTGCACCAAGATGAGTGGTTCCTAAGACCATTGGATTACTATTATCCTTTGAAGTAAGGGGGCTGAGGTTTTATACTCAGATGCAAGGGTTAGCAGTTCCTGCTGGTTAAACCCCCCTCGGCAAGTAAGAAGGTTTTAACTTCTATTTTTAGAGCCACAGCCTAATGTTTGGGTTGAAACTATACTTGCATATGGGGGTGCCGGAGATGAGGTCGGGCTTGAAGATAAGCAGGATTATTGGGATTATGTGCAGAGCTATGAGGAGGTGCTCTCGGGTGGAGGAGTTTTGGATTGATGTGATGTGGGATGGGAGTGCTCCTCGTTGTGTTATTGTTAGTATGTACAGGGTGTATGAGGCAGTTAGTAGGATTGCGGCTCCTGTTAGTAGGATTGTTAGTGATGATCAGTTGAAAAGTGCGATGATGATGGTTAATTCTGCTATAAGGTTGATTGTTGGGGGAAGTGCTATATTTGTTAGGTTAGCTAGTAGTCATCAGATGGCTATTAGCGGGAGGATTGGTTGAAGTCCTCGGGTTAGTAGGAGGATTCGGCTTTGTGTTCGTTCGTAGTTGGTGTTGGCTAGGCAGAATAGTATTGAGGAGGTTAGTCCGTGTGAAATTATTAGGATTATTGCTCCTGAGAATGCTCATTGAGTTTGGATTATGGTTGCGGCGATGACTAGGCCTATGTGGCTAACAGAGGAGTAGGCAATTAAGGATTTTAGGTCGATTTGTCGTAGGCAGATGGCGCTGGTTATTAGTGCTCCTCATAGGGCTAGTGTGATGAAGGGGTAGTGCAGGTTGTTTAACGATGGGTTTACTAGGGCTGTAAAGCGTATAATACCGTAGCCTCCGAGTTTTAGTAGGAGGGCGGCTAGTAGTATGGAGCCAGCAATTGGGGCCTCTACGTGGGCTTTCGGGAGTCATAGGTGGAGGCCGTATAGGGGAGCTTTGACTATGAAGGCGATGAGTAGGGCTGAGCTGGCTACGAGACTGGATCAAGAGGTTGTTATTGTTGGGTGTGAGAGTTTTAGTATAGGGAAGTATAGTGTTCCGATTTGGTTGTGTAGGTGGAGGATGGCGATTAGTAGTGGGAGTGAGCTGGCAAGTGTATAGAATAGGAGGTAGATGCCAGCGTTTAGACGTTCTGGTTGGCTGCCCCATCGGGTGATGAGGATTAGGGTGGGGATTAAGGTGGCTTCGAATGCGATGTAGAAGAGTATGAGCTCTGAGGCTGAGAAGGCTAGGAGGATGGATGGTTGGGCTAGGATTACTGTTGTAATGAAAATTCGCTTGCGGGTGGTGGGTTCTTGTTCTAGGTGATTTTGGCTTGCTATGAGTATGAGGGGGAGTAGTCAGCACGATAGGACTAGCAGTGGGGATGAGATTTGGTCGATGGCGGTCCATGGAGATAGGCCCTTGTTGGGGTAGTATGTTGGTGTTAGTCATTGTAGGCTGGCGGCAGCGATTAGTAGGCTATATATTGTGGTATTGGTTCATAGGTGTTTGCGGGGAGATAGGAAGGTTAGTGGGAGGAGTATGATGGTTGGAATGATGATTTTTAGCATTGGAGTAGGTTGAAGTTGAGGAGGTGGTCGGAGCCGTGGGTGCGGGTGGAAGCTACAAGTAGGGCGAGTCCTGTGCCTGCTTCACAAGCGGAGAAGGTGAGTAAGAGGATGGGTAGGAGGGTGGGGGATGATGTTTGTGTTTGGATTGGTCATATTGATAGGGCGACGTATATGGATAGTATTATACTTTCTAGGCATAGTAGGGCTGAGACTAAGTGGGTTCGGTGGAAGGCTAGGCCTAGGCTGCTTAAGGTAAAGGTTGCGTAAAAGCTTAGGTGAAGTAGGGTCATGAAGAAAGTTATAGGGTGTGAGCTATAATCTGTTGAGTCGAAATCAACTGTCTTGATTAGACTAACTTTCTTATTCTGCTCATTCTAGTCCCCCTTGGGCTCATTCGTATACTAGTCCCAGGGTGAGGAAGAGGATTAGGGTGGATGTTCAAATTAGTGTGGTAGTGGGGTCTTGGAGTTGGGTGGCTCATGGTAGGGGTAGTAGGAGGGCGATTTCTAGGTCGAAAAGTAGGAATAGAATGGCCACTAGGAAGAATCGGATTGAGAATGGTAGTCGAGCAGATCCTAGTGGGTCAAAGCCGCATTCGTAGGGTGATAGCTTTTCTGAGTCTGGGGTTATTTGGGCGATTCAGAAGTTTAGTGCGGTTAGGGCAAGGCTTAGTGTTAGGGATAGGATTATTATGAATGTGACTATATTCATTACTCTTCTCTGGGGTTGCACCAGATTTTAAGGATTGGAAGTCGATTGTAATAAATATACTAGAAGAGTATGATCCTCATCAGTAGATGGTTATGTAAAGGAACAGTCAGACGACATCTACAAAGTGTCAGTATCAGGCAGCTGCCTCGAAGCCAAAGTGGTGATTTGGTGTGAAGTGGTACTTGATTAGGCGTAAGAGGCACACTAGTAGGAATGTGGATCCAATGATTACGTGGAGGCCGTGGAATCCAGTAGCGACAAAGAAGGTGGAACCATAGACGCTGTCTGCGATGGAGAATGGGGCTTCGTAGTATTCCATGCCTTGAAGGCCGGTGAAGTAGAATCCTAGGAGAATTGTAAGGGTAAGGGCGTGGATTGCTTGTTTTCGGCGTGCTTCTGTGATGCTGTGGTGGGCTCATGTGACGGTAACTCCTGAGGCTAGTAGGATAGCGGTGTTTAGGAGTGGCACATCTATAGGGTCTAGAGGTTTGATTCCTACGGGGGGTCACTGTCCTCCTAGTTCTGGGGTGGGGGCTAGGCTTGAATGGAAGAAAGCCCAGAAGAACCCTAGGAAGAAAAAGGCTTCGGATGTAATGAATAGGACTATTCCGTATCGTAAGCCTTTTTGGACGGTTGGGGTGTGGTGGCCCTGGAATGTACTTTCTCGTACGATGTCTCGTCATCATTGGAATATCACTAGGGCGGTGGATAGGAGGCCTACGGCTAGGAGGTAGGGGGTGTTGTAGTGGAATCACATGGTAAGACCAGTGGTGGTGAGAAGGGCGGCAGTGGCTCCGAGGATAGGTCATGGGCTTGGGTCTACTATATGGTAAGAGTGTGCTTGGTGTGTCATTGTTTATTAGATGTTTTCTTGGAGGTAGAGGGTTAGTAGAAGTACGAAGACGTAGGCCTGGATTATAGCTACGGCGACTTCTAAGATTGTAAGTAGGAATAGGACTAGGAAGGTCAGTAGGGAGACTAGGGGTATTGTTGTGAAGAGGGCCACTGTGGCTGTGGAGATAAGTTGGATGAGTAGGTGGCCTGCTGTGAGGTTGGCTGTTAGTCGTACGCCTAGTGCGAGGGGGCGGATGAGGAGGCTTGTGGTTTCGATTAAGATTAGGGCGGGGATAAGTAGGGTGGGAGTGCCTTCTGGTAAAAGGTGTCCTAGAGAAACGGAGGGTTGGTTTCGTAGGCCTGTGAGGAGGGTGGCGAGTCATAGGGGGAAGGCCAGGGCTAGGTTTATAGATAGTTGGGTGGTGGGGGTGAAGGTATAGGGTAGGAGGCCTAGAAGGTTGATAGATAGTAGGAAGATTATTAGTGAGGTTAGGATTAGTGCTCATTTGTGTCCTTCTTTGTTGAGTGGGGTTATTAATTGTTTTGTGATTAGGTTGATTGCTCATAGCTGGAGGGTTGATATTCGGTTAGTGACTCATCGGTTGTTGAGGGATGGTAGGAGGAGGGCTGGGAATGTTATAGAGATGAGGATCAGGGGGATTCCTAGTAGGGAGGGACTTGAAAATTGGTCGAAGAAGCTTAGGTTCATGGTCAGGGTCAGGGGGTGGTATTGTAGGTTGTAGGGGCTTTGTTAGATAAGGGGTTTGTAGATACGAAAGATAGGATTTTGGGCTGAATGATTAAGGAGAAGGTCAATCAGGTGATGAGCATGATAAAAAATCAGGGACTTGGGTTTAGTTGTGGCATACCATTAAGGAGGGGGTAGAGTCCTCTATCTCTAGCTTAAAAGGCTAGCGCTGTTTCATAGCTTCTTAATGTTAGGATGATGTTAGGGAGGATCAGTTTTCGAAGCTGGCTAGTGGGATAGCTTCTACTACAATGGGCATGAAGCTATGGTTTGCTCCACAGATTTCTGAGCATTGGCCGTAGTACACGCCAGATCGGGGGGTAAGGAATGAAGTTTGATTCAGGCGCCCGGGGATTGCGTCAGTTTTTACCCCTAGGCTGGGGACGGCTCATGAGTGCAGTACGTCGTCAGCAGTGACGATAACTCGGACGGTGGACTCTGTTGGTACGATCACTCGATGGTCTACTTCTAGGAGTCGGAAATGTCCTAGTGGAAGATCTGCTGTGGGTGTTATGTAGGAGTCGAATGTGAGGGTTTTGAAGTCGGTGTATTCGTAGGTTCAGTACCATTGGTGACCGATGGCTTTTAGGGTGAGGTCTGGTTGGTTGATTTCATCTATTATATATAGGATTCGTAGTGATGGGAGGGCAAGGGAAACTAGTACGGCAGCTGGGAGGATTGTTCAGATTAGTTCGATTGCTTGTGCATCGACTGTGCTTGATGACAGTTTTTGTTTGAGCATAATGGTTAGGAGGTAGAGCACTAAGCTGCAGATAGCTAGGGCGATCATTAGGGCGTGGTCGTGAAATTGTAGGAGTTCTTCCATAATAGGGGATGAAGCGTCTTGGAAGCCGAGTTGTATGTAGTTAGCCATATTTGGGTGTTGAAGTGTACAGGGGTTTTGCCTGTGACTTAGCCTTGACAAGGCTATGTAATTGCTTTACTAACACCTCTTATGAGAAAGAAGCATAGGTGGTTTATGCGGTTGGCTTGAAACCAACATATGGGGGTTCGATTCCTTCCTTTCTTGTACTTGGACAAAGGCGGGTTCTTCGAAGGTGTGGAAGGGGGGCGGGCAGCCATGGATTCACTCAACGTTTGTGCTTGTTAGTTCTGGTTGTGGGGCTTTGCGTTTGGATGCGAAGGCTTCTCAGATGATGAACATCAGCATGATTACGGCTGTTATGGAGATTAGTGATCCTACGGAGGAGACAGTGTTTCATAGTGTGTAGGCGTCTGGGTAGTCTGAGTAACGTCGTGGCATGCCGGCTAGGCCTAGGAAGTGTTGTGGGAAGAAGGTGAGGTTGACACCTACGAACATGACTCCGAAATGGATTTTGGCCCATGTGGAGTGAAGTGTGTACCCGGTGAATAGGGGGAATCAGTGTGTGAAGCCTGCTAGGATTGCGAATACTGCGCCTATTGATAGGACATAGTGGAAGTGGGCTACCACGTAGTAGGTGTCGTGCAGGGCGATATCTAGGGAGGAGTTTGCTAGGATGATACCGGTTAGGCCACCAATGGTGAATAGGAAGATGAATCCTAGGGCTCATAGTATGGGTGGGTCTCATTTAATAATTCCTCCGTGCAGGGTTGCTAGTCAGCTGAATACTTTGATACCGGTGGGGATTGCAATGATTATTGTGGCAGATGTAAAGTATGCTCGGGTGTCTACGTCCATTCCTACTGTGAACATGTGGTGGGCTCATACGATGAAGCCCAGGAATCCGATGGAGAGCATGGCTCAGACTATTCCTATGTAGCCGAATGGTTCTTTTTTTCCTGCGTAGTAGGTTACGACATGCGAGATGATTCCAAATCCTGGGAGGATTAGGATATACACTTCCGGGTGACCAAAGAATCAGAAGAGGTGTTGGTATAGTACTGGGTCTCCTCCTCCTGCGGGGTCAAAGAAGGTGGTGTTTAGGTTACGGTCTGTGAGGAGCATTGTAATGCCAGCAGCGAGGACTGGTAAAGATAGGAGGAGTAGGACTGCAGTGATTAGTACGGATCAGACGAATAGGGGTGTTTGATATTGTGAGAGGGCTGGGGGTTTTATGTTGATTGCTGTTGTGATGAAGTTGATTGCTCCTAGGATGGAGGAGATTCCTGCTAAGTGGAGTGAGAAGATGGCTAGGTCTACTGAGGCTCCTGCATGGGCAAGGTTGCCGGCTAGGGGAGGGTATACGGTTCAGCCGGTTCCTACTCCCGCTTCTACTATGGAGGAAGCTAGTAGTAGGAGGAAGGATGGGGGGAGGAGTCAGAAGCTTATGTTGTTTATTCGCGGGAAGGCTATGTCTGGGGCTCCGATTATTAGGGGAACTAGTCAGTTTCCGAACCCCCCGATCATGATCGGTATGACTATGAAGAAGATTATTACGAAGGCGTGGGCTGTGACAATCACGTTGTAAACTTGGTCGTCACCTAGGAGAGCACCCGGTTGTCCTAGTTCTGCTCGGATAAGCAGACTTAGGGCGGTGCCTACTATTCCGGCTCATGCGCCGAAGATTAGGTACAGGGTGCCAATGTCTTTGTGGTTGGTTGAGAATAATCATCGGTTAATGTATGTCACAGGTAAGATGGCTGAGTGAGTAAGCGTTAGGCTGTAGTCCTTTTTACAGAGGTTCAATTCCTCTTCTTATCGGCTCTGTAGTGAAATTCATGGTGAGTTGCAAGCTCATTGATGTGCATTAGTTTGCGCCGGAGCCTGTTAGGCAGAAGCCTGTTGGTTGGGGCATGTAGCTGTTAACTACACTTTTATGGGATCGAGGCCCATCTGTCTAGGGGGTGAGCAAGGCTCTAGCTTAATTAAAGTGTCTGGGTTGCATTCAGGAGATGCAGGGTAGTGTCCTGCGGGTCTTAGCAGAAACTAAGAGGGTTTAACTCTTGTTTAAGGCTTTGAAGGCCTTCGGTTTAAGTAATCCTAAGTTTCTTAGATGACGGTAGAGATTATAGGGGAAATGGGGAGAAGTATGGTCGACGAGGTTGTTAGGATGGCAATTATGATGGGGGTTGGGTTGTTGATGCGCCATTGTTTCATGTGGTTGGTAGTGTGCGGGGGAAGTGTGATTGTGGCGCAGTATGCCAGGCGGAGGTAGAAGAATAGGCTTAATAGGGATAGGATGGAGATTGTGGTTGCTGCAGCGATTATGTCTTGTTTGGTTAGTTCTTGGATAATAAGTCATTTTGGTAGGAAGCCTGTTAGGGGAGGCAGTCCTGCGAGGGAAAGGAGGGTTAGGAATAACATTGCACTTAGTGTGGGGGTTTTTGTTCATGTGGTTATTAGGGTCGACAGTTTTAGGGTTTTAATTGAGTTTAGAGCAAGGAATACAGTTGAGGTTATTAGGGCGTAGAGGTAGAAGTTTAGCAGGGTGAGTTTAGGGGCGTAGGAGATGATAATGGCCATTCAGCCTAGGTGGGAGATGGAGGAGAAGGCTAGGATCTTTCGAATTTGTGTTTGGTTTAGTCCTATTCATCCTCCTAAGGCTGCTGAGAGGATGGCCATGCCTGTGAGTAGGGTTTGGTTTAGTGAAGGGGATGTTATGAAGAGTAGGGTGATTGGGGGGAATTTCATAATTGTGGAAAGGAGGAGGCCGGTGGTAAGGGGAGAGCCTTGCAGTACTTCGGGAAATCAGAAATGGAATGGGACCAGGCCTAGTTTTATTGCGATGGCTGAGGTTAGGATCAGGCATGATGTCGGGTGAGTCAGCTGGGTGATGTCTCATTGTCCAGTGTGTCAGGCGTTGGTCATGCTGGAGAATAGTACTAGGGCAGAGGCAGTTGCTTGGGTGAGGAAGTACTTGGTTGCGGCCTCGACGGCTCGGGGGTGGTGTGATTTTGAGATTAAAGGGAGGATAGCAAGAGTGTTGATTTCTAGGCCTGCCCAGGCTATGATTCAATGGTTGCTTGAGATTGTGATGGTTGAGCCCAAGAGTAGGCTGGTGATAAAGATTAGTTTTGCTTGGGGGGTCATTAGCAGGGGAAGGAGTTGAACCATCATTTTCGGGGTATGGGCCCGATAGCTTTTTTAGCTGACCCTACTAGAAAATAATATAATGGAAGTATGGAGGGTTTTGATCTCTCTGGTGCAGGTTCAATTCCTGCTTTTCTAAGGCACAGGAAATGAGAGGGCTGGTATACCTCTATGTTCACTTTATCATAGTGACCCTTAAACGTTCAGGCACATTTCCTTTGGGGCCTTAGGTATGGCGGTAGGCCTGCGCAAGAGATTGGCATGCTGGCGTGTCAGAGGCATAGGGCTAGTGTGAGTGGTAAGAAGTTTTTTCATAGAAGATGTATTAGTTGGTCATAACGGAATCGTGGATAGGAGGCGCGGATTCACAGGAACCCTGCTGATAGTAGCAGGGTTTTTGTGGCTAGTACTATGGGGAATAGTTCTTGGGGCAGGTCAAATAAGCTTGGGTTAAAAAAGAGGATGGCGGTGAGCGTGTTTATTAGCATGATATTGGCGTACTCGGCTAGGAAGAAAAGGGCGAAAGGGCCTGCTGCATATTCTACGTTGAAGCCGGAGACTAGTTCGGACTCCCCTTCTGTCAGGTCGAAGGGGGCGCGGTTTGTTTCGGCTAATGTGGATACGTATCACATTATGGCTAGGGGCCAGCAGGAGAAGATTAGGTAGAGGGGCTCTTGGGCGGTTGCGAGGGTGCTGAGGGTGTAGTTGCCAGTTAGTAGGACGATAGACAGTAAGATGATTGCTAAGGTGACTTCGTAGGAAATGGTTTGTGCTACTGCACGTAGAGCTCCGATTAGTGCGTATTTTGAGTTGGACGCTCAGCCCGATCACAGGATGGAGTAAACTGCTAGGCTGGACATGGCTAGAAGGAAGAGTAGGCCTAGGTTGAGGTCCGCAAGTGGGAATGGTAGGGGGAGTGGGGTTCAGATTGAGATTGCTAGGAGGAGGGCTAGTATGGGGGTGATAATGAACAGGACTGGGGAGGACGTTGACGGTCGGATTGGCTCTTTGATAAATAGTTTTACTCCGTCAGCTAGAGGTTGAAGAAGTCCAAATGGGCCTACAATGTTTGGGCCTTTTCGGTTTTGCATGTAGCTTAGGATCTTGCGTTCTACTAGCGTGAGGAAGGCTACTGCGATTAGGATGGGCAGTGCGTAGGAAAGGGCTATGATGAGGTTGATTAAGATGGGATACTTGGTCATGTGGTTTTAGTAAAGCTAGGGAGAGGATTTGAACCTCTGAGTTAAAGGACTTAAGCCTTTTGCATTTGCCGAGCTCTGCCACGCTAGCTGGTCCTTTTCTAGGACGGGGGGGGGTGTGGTAGCCTTTCGTAATTTAGTTGGCTTCATTACTTAAGGCGAAGGCTTGCCTGTAGTATTGGCCTTGCTTTTCCTATCCTTTCGTACTGGGAAGAGCTCATCATAGATAGAAACCGACCTGGATCACTCCGGTCTGAACTCAGATCACGTAGGACTGTTAATCGTTGAACAAACGAACCCTTAGTAGCGGCTGCACCACTAGGATGTCCTGATCCAACATCGAGGTCGTAAACCTCCTCGTCGATATGGACTCTTGGAGGAGATTGCGCTGTTATCCCTGGGGTAGCTTGGTCCACTGATCAATTATATTGGATCTGGTTGCTGTTAGCACGTTGAGAGGTTGCTCTTGGTCTAGACGGTAGGTCCAAGGTTTGGAGGTTCTGTTTTGCTCCAAGGTCGCCCCAACCGAAAAAGTGCAAGCCAGTGGCCCGTGGGGTAAGTGAGCCCGGGGTGGGTTGGTATGTTATTTGGGGTGGCTGCTGATTTTAAAGTTCCACAGGGTCTTCTCGTCTTATGGGTTTATCCCTGCTTTTGTACAGGGAGATCAATTTCACCGATTGCCTGTAAGAGACAGTCAAGACCTCGTTTAGCCATTCATACGGGTCCCGATTTATGGGACAATTGATTGCGCTACCTTTGCACGGTTAGGATACCGCGGCCGTTGAACTATGTCACCGGGCAGGCATCACCTTCAAGTACTTGTCTGTTGGTTTGCTGAAGGCTATGTTTTTGGTAAACAGTCGGGCCCTGATGTTTGCCTAGTTCCTTTTACAGGTTTTAATCTTTCTTAATGGACGCTCCTCTGTCGGGTTAACAAGGTGGTTAATACTCTGCTTGTTGGATTAGTCGTATATTGGGTGCTTGTTAATAATGTACTGATGTAAGCTTGCGTCGAAGAGGGAGAACCCTGGTTACTCATTCTAGCATTAATTCTCCTATTGGGTTATAGGTTAGCCTGTTAGTGAGGAGGGAGTCATGTAGTTTCGATATTTTTGGGTGCTGAGCTTTAACGCACTCTTTGTTGATGGCTGCTTGAGGGCCCACAGGTGTTTGTTTGGGGTAGTCATTTATCCGCTCGTAGAGATTGTTTTCTTTTTTAAAGGAGCTGTACCTCCTTTAAATAGCCCTTAATTCGCTTCGTTTGGGTTTTGGGTTTCCTTAGAGAAGAATTAAGAGTGAACTTAGATTCGTTTCACAGGCAACCAGCTATCACCCAGCTCGGTTGGCTTTTCACCTCTACCGACAAGTCATCCCACTCTTTTGCAACAGAGACGGGTTCGCTCATGATAGCTGCTCGTAGGTAGCTCGCTTGGGTTTCGGGATGGCAAACTTAAATTCATTTTGCTTGGTTTTTCTTGCTAGACCATGATGCAAAAGGTACAAGGGTTGATCTTTGCTGTTTATAGCTTAGGTTTTTCACTTCTATTTCATCTTTCCCTTACGGTACGTGGTCTCTATCGCGCCAATGGTGTCTTTTCTATCGCCTATACTGGGACTGGCAAATGTTTTGGTTAGGTGTTATGAGTAGCTTTGTTATTCCATGTCATGTGTGTTGGGCTAGAGTTTGGCATCAAGACGATCTGGTATGAGCAGATATTTTTCAGGTGTAAGCTGAATGCTTTGTTTAAGCTACGTCTTGGTGTCCTAAGTGCACCTTCCGGTACACTTACCTTGTTACGACTTACCTCCTCTTTGGCTGAGAAGCTTATTATTTATGGGGTTGGGGGGTCGCTTTTGAGGAGGGTGACGGGCGGTATGTACGCGCTCCAGGGCCGGCTTAAAGAGGGCTCGCTAATCCCACTTTACTGCTAAATCCGCCTTCCAAGGGCAGTTTCATACCCTTATCCGTATGTTCTAGTCTAGAAAATGTAGCCCATTGCTTCCATTCCGTGGGCTATACCTTGACCTGTCTTGCTAGCGGGTTAGGCTATTGCGTCCACTGTTGGGCTGTCAGGAAAGGTGGGCTGGCGACGGCGGTATATAGGCTGCTTCGTGCAAGGAATGGTCAGGTAATATCGTGGATCATCGATTACAGAACAGGCTCCTCTAGGTGGGTTTGGAGCACCGCCAAGTCCTTAGAGTTTTAAGCGTTTGTGCTCGTAGTTCTCGGGCGGATGCTCAGGTAATATCGAGCATCAAGATTTAGGGCCAGGCATAGTGGGGTATCTAATCCCAGTTTGGGTCCTGGCTTTCGTGGATTCAATTGATCGTTGTTCTAAGATCTTCTTTGAAGACGGAGGCCTTATGGGCATCTTGGGCTTATGACAGCTCAGCTGCCTTTTAATCTTAGCTACTTGGATAACATGCGACCACTCTTTACGCCGTTATAAAGTTAATTTGAGCCTCCTGTATGACCGCGGTGGCTGGCACAGGATTTACCGGCTCTGATTTGCTATGGCTAAGTCAAGTTTACACTCATTGCTTAATATTAACTACTGCTGAGAACCCGTGGGGGCGTGGCAATTGCTGGGCGTCTTGGGCTACGGTTATAGGTGTGCCTGATGCCTGCTCCTATCTACCCGGATTGGGTGTCCAGGGCGTCCTCACTGGGGCGCGGATACTTGCATGTATAAACCTAGCAACAACTAACAGTAAGGTTAGGACTAAGTCTTTTGTCCTTGGGTGGGTATGACAGCCATCTTGGCATCTTCAGTGCCATGCTTTATATAAGCTACAAGGAC